TAATATTAATAATAAATATATATAAAGCAACGGAACCATCATAGTATTTTTGAACTCCTACGAAAGGAAGGGTGGTAATTTGATCATTTACCGATCTGGGTTTGATAGATCCTATTTTTTTCTTTGATGGAAGGTAAAGGTCAATTTTATTATAGAGCCGTATGCAATGCATAAAAGATGCCCGTACGGTTGTGGTTGTTCAATTCTATCTTTTTTTTTTCTTTTTATTCTTTATCTTTCTTTTCTATTCATCATGCAAAATAGAGGAACCCCTCTTTTGTTATACCATCAGGGTAATGATTCATCAACCTGCTAGTTCTTTTTATGAGGCACAAACGGGAGAATTTATCCTGGAAGCGGAAGAGCTGCTAAAACTGCGTGAAACCCTCACAAGGGTTTATGTACAAAGAACGGACAAACCCTTATGGGTTGTCTCGGAAGACATGGAAAGAGATGTTTTTATGTCAGCAACAGAAGCCCAAGCTTATGGAATTGTTGATGTTGTAGCGGTGGTTGAGTGAAAAGCCCGGATTTTTTTCGCGCAAATTCTCGAGTTCCTATTTTATATTTTTGCTGAATTTACTATTTACTATAAAATTAAATAGAAGTAATTAAAAATTATCAGGTTAGGATCGATCTAAACCAGCCCATTATTTATATGATATGATTCAACATGCCAACTATTAAACAACTTATTAGAAATACAAGACAGCCAATCAGAAATGTCACAAAATCCCCCGCGCTTCGGGGATGCCCTCAGCGTCGAGGAACATGTACTAGGGTGTATGTGCGACTCGTTCAGATCATGAGCTGGGATAAAAGAAAGAAAACCTTTTCTAGTATCAATGATCAGTACCGGGGAATAGGATAGAATAGAAAAAGAAGTCCGTTCAATTTAGTATAAAAAAAAGAATCTATCCATTCATTCTATTGTGTATGAAATTTATGGTTTCCATTGGTGCAAATCCAATCACCTCAATTTAAGATGAGAAGCAATTCTCCATTGGTAGCAAATGGTTATCCATTAAGCGGAGAAAATCCTTTTTAAAAATAAAAACATAAAACTTAGGCCCCTCTTGCAAGAACGGACTAACAGGGTTAGCTACCCAGCCAACTTTCATAATTAAATACCGTTACTGTGTAAGTAGATCTAATCGTGAAAGACCTATTACTGGATAATTCATGGGTAGAGCCAAAGAATGTGAACTATACAAGTTACCAATAACATTGATTAAATGAAGTAAAGGCTCCGGTGTATAGAGAAAACCTCACCGTTTAAGAAGTAACCATATAAACGAAGGAAGCCACTATTTCTTTATCCATTTATATTTTTTATTTATTATATTTTGATACCTAGTAAAATGAAATTTCTTATTTCGAAGTGAAATGTCTAGAAAAAAGAAAAATAGCGGTCGGGAAGGTTATAGTAGCCAAAGTCATTGGAATTTTTAGTTTATATATTGGAAAAAAGCTTTGTTATTAATAGACTAGGAAAGGGAAAAAGAATAACTGAAAGAAAGGAAATCTATTAGTTATTCGTCAAAGTTTCATTTATTCAATGACCAGAATTAGACGGGGAAATATAGCTCGGAGACGTAGAACAAAAATTCGTTTATTTGCATCAAGCTTTCGAGGGGCTCATTCAAGACTTACTCGAACAATTACTCAACAGAAAATAAGAGCTTTGGTTTCGTCGCATCGGGATAGGGATAAGCAAAAGAGAAATTTTCGCCGTTTGTGGATCACTCGAATAAACGCAGTAATTCGTGAAATAGGGGTATCCTATAGTTATAGTAGATTAATACACGACCTATATAAGAAACAGGTGCTTCTTAATCGTAAAATACTTGCACAAATAACTATATCAAATAAAAATTGTCTTTATATGATTTCCAATGAGATCATAAAAGAAGTAGATTGGAAAGAATCCACCGGAATAATTTAAACGGAGTTCCCCGGAGAATGAACTCCGGGAGGGTAAAGTCAAAATAAATATGATAAAAAAATAGTAAAACTGAATGAACACACTCAAAAAAAATCTTTATTCTTCCCCGATTCTTTTTTTTCTTACGACACGATAATTCAATCTATATTTTTCATATTTTTCGAACAAAACATCAATCTGCGTTTGAGTTCGGATTTTACTTTTTTTTAGTCAAGTGAAGAAAGAGTAAGCCTATTTATTTCTGGCTCGAAGACCCGCAGTTCTGGTGGTCGACTCGGTTCTTTCAAACTGTTTCTCATTATTAAGAAAAGGTAACAAAGATAAAATACGAGCTTGTTTTATAGCAATAGTAATTAATCGTTGTTGTTTCAAGGTCAATCTATTCACCCGTCTAGATAATATTTTTCCTTGTTCGCTAATAAATCGACTAATTAAACTCATGTTTCTATAATCAATTCGATCCCCCGATTGAATCGGGGGCAAACGCCTACGAAAAGATAAAGATCGCTTGGATTTAAGAAAAGGCCGCTTGGATTTATCCATGGTTTGTTTAGTTTATTCCTTATCCCGAAAATCCTATTTCGGTCGGATCTAAAATGAATTAGAATAAATAGGATTTGGTTTGTTTATATTTAATTATGTTATATATGATATTTAACTATGTTCTATATAGAATGTCATTTTTACCCTTCCTTGGAAGGGTTACATACATGTGCTCGATTCGATCTATTTCTTTATCTCCCCATGAATCATATGTTTGTAACAAAATGGACAGAATTTTCTCAATTCCAATCGATTAGGCGTGTTGTGACGATTCTTTTCAGTAATATATCTGGAAATACCCGTTGATACCTTATTACCACCGTTTCGAACACAACCGGTACATTCCAAAATAACCGTTATTCGGACATCTTTTCCCTTGGCCATGAACCCCCCTTGGATTTTTGATTTACTCAACTCTTCTATTTTCGATCCGAAACGAAGAAGAAGGAAGGAAGGATAAATAGAAGTTATTAACTTGAAATCCAATTATGAAAACTTTCGCTGCAATCAATATACTAAAAAAATTTCTAAACTTTATTTCAAATTCAAATCACAGTATTTCATTTACATTTAAGTACCTTGTTTGTATAAGAGTCTTGTCGTAGATCTAGGCCCCACCCTGTTTATTCTACCTCCATCCCTAGTTAATTTTTGAATTGAATAATTTATTTAATTCAAACTTGAACCCAAGTCTCGAAGCTGTTGAATACACCTTTTCTTTTTTTCTCTTTCCTCCCTCTTATTCTAAAAGGAAAAGGGGAAAAAAGAGAAAAAGGGGGCAAAGGATTAGTCACAAATATTTAATTGTATCTCGAATCTCCGTTATTTGGTACCGTATCAATAACTAGAATCAAAAAAAGGGGAATGTCAATGCATCTGGGAAAAAACGATTAATCTCTATCAATAGACCTGCTAAAGACCCGAACCATAGAGTACTTAATACCGGTGCCACGGAAAGATATGTTTTTAGATCTCGCATTGAAAAATCTCCTTCCTTCTTTTATTGTAATCTAAAATGGTAATACATAAATGATCAGATGCATATGCAGTTAAGAACCTTGTACACGGAATCCCTAATTAAAATTGAAATGTACAACTATCCAGTAAATAAAATTTTTTCTTAAAACATAAAAAAACGTTCCTCTCTTCCCGAGCATTCCCGAAAACTACTCATTTATTTTTACGACAGGTTCCGTTCCATATTTCATACGTATATAAGACTTTTCTTTTACTATTATTATATGTTAAATGGGACCAAAAAGACGAAATGCCCATATAAATTGTATATATCAATGGAGGAAATAACGATGTGGAAAACAAAACAGGAATTCTATACAATGACACTGTAGACCAATTGGAGGGATGTAGCGCAGCTTGGTAGCGCGTTTGTTTTGGGTACAAAATGTCACAGGTTCAAATCCTGTCATCCCTACCTATTACTTCTAGCAGTAACGAGGGATTAATTAAGATCGATTACAATATATAATATATTATATAATCGTTCATTATCATTAAACTGGGGTTAAAAAAAGTGTCTTTACAGTCTTCTCTTTTCTGATAAGAAAGCGCTCTTAGTTCAGTTCGGTAGAACGCGGGTCTCCAAAACCCGATGTCGTAGGTTCAAATCCTACAGAGCGTGATTTCGTCCTTATTTTTCTTAGATCAAATTAGACTGAAAGAGCTTCACTAACTTGAACCGCAATCTGAATTTGACCTCCTTTGTATTAAAGAAAGTAGGAGGTCAATCAAAAAAAGCGATAGTAATTAATCAAAGGTCCGATTGATCACCACGCCTATATTGTAAATATGCAGTTACGAATAATCCAGCCAAAGTAACAGGAATTAGACCTAACACGATTCCAAATAGAAAAACTTCAATCATTGCAATTTATTTGAAAGGAGAAAAGGGAGGTAATATATATACCTAAATATTAATCTGAATTACCATGAATCTCAATGACCAAGAATTTGCAATTTATACGGAATCCTATCGAAAGATTTTTTTTTATGAATTGTGCATTTCAAATACTAATTTCAGATAAGTCGTATCTTGCTCAGACCAATAAATAGAGCTGAGGTTACCGTTAAAGCCGCTAGTAGAAAACCAAAATAACTAGTTATAGTAGGCATGAAGGAGCTAAATGAAATATGTTCTTTTTGTACATATATGTTTCTAAAAAAGCACTTACCTAAGTTTCCTTTTTCAAAAAATAGGGGATATTCAAAATTTTTGATTAATCTATCATTATAGACGGTACTAACAAAGATAAAGTGACAGGCGTATAAAAACAAATTGATTCATCATTTACCACATCTACCCATCCCGCGATTCCAATCAACCGATTCATTGAGCAACTCTTGGGGGAAAACTTATATAAACTAATAAAAAGAACTGGGCCGTGTAACTTCACTCAAAAATTAAACCTTTTTAATTTTTAAAATGATTACATTCTGGAAGAATAAAAGAAAACTTTTTTATTGTCTCGAATCCTATTTATATTTTAGAGCCAAC